TTATTTAATAATACAAAATTGTAGCATGGTTCAACCTCCTCTCCTTTAGAAGGCTTCCCTATATTTTATAGGTTATAGGGAAGCGAAAGGAGAGGAGGGGGAGGCGTAGCGGGGAGTTGAGAGGCGAGGAATGAGAATAGATGTATAAATTAATTGTTTATTGGAAATGAAATTCTTGAGGAATTATTTAAAGGGTATTTGATTGGTAAAGGCATGATGAGAAAAAAGATTGAATAATTTTGAGATGACTTTTATCGATAAAATGATATTTGTCTTGTCACTTATGTTTATGAAAAATTAAGTGTGGATTGATCAGTAAAATTAATTGCTATAAGGTATCAAAATAATTTTCTTAAATTATTTATTAATTCTATTAAGTTTCTTAAAGAAAGAAGATTGATCCATGGTGGATTATTGTGTTTTTAAAGAATTGAAAAGATTTCAAGGATATACGGGCTGGGTATGGTTTTTGCGGGTTTTTTGCGGGTTTTTTTGTAGTATATAATAATAACTTATTGGAAGTAAAGGGGAGAATGAATTAGAAAGACCTATGGGATTGGGGGGTAACAACATGAGAGACAACATACCTTGGCGGGGAAATGGTAATGACTAATAGGGGAAATTTAGAGAGAAGCTCTTAATAATAAAGGCTTACGGGGGGGAGGCGTAGCGGGGAGTTGAGAGGCGAGGAATGAGAATAGATGTATAAATTAATTGTTTATTGGAAATGAAATTCTTGAGGAATTATTTAAAGGGTATTTGATTGGTAAAGGCATGATGAGAAAAAAGATTGAATAATTTTGAGATGACTTTTATCGATAAAATGATATTTGTCTTGTCACTTATGTTTATGAAAAATTAAGTGTGGATTGATCAGTAAAATTAATTGCTATAAGGTATCAAAATAATTTTCTTAAATTATTTATTAATTCTATTAAGTTTCTTAAAGAAAGAAGATTGATCCATGGTGGATTATTGTGTTTTTAAAGAATTGAAAAGATTTCAAGGATATACGGGCTGGGTATGTTTTTTGCGGTTTTTTGCGGTTTTTTGCGGTTTTTTGCGGTTTTTTGCGGGTTTTTGCGGGTTTTTTGCGGTTTTTTGCGGGTTTTTGCGGGTTTTTTGCGGGTTTTTTTGTAGTATATAATAATAACTTATTGGAAGTAAAGGGGAGAATGAATTAGAAAGACCTATGGGATTGGGGGGTAACAACATGAGAGACAACATACCTTGGCGGGGAAATGGTAATGACTAATAGGGGAAATTTAGAGAGAAGCTCTTAATAATAAAGGCTTACGGGGGGTCGGCATCTGAGGGAGTTAGCAGTATTGGGGGATATATAAGAACCTATTATATAATAATATATATATATATATAATAACATATTATATAAGTATATATTTATATATAATATATATATATATTATATACATATATAGGTATATATGATAAATATACTTTATTGTATTTCCCCTTTTCTTTAGTCTAGAAAAAAAAGAAAAGGTGAAATAAGGGAATCTATTGCAATGTCTACTATTTATATAATTAAGGAAATCTTTTATATGTGTCGACTATTGAGCCATTGTAGGATTATGTGTATATTAAAGATTAATTTTATTTTGGTTAAATTATTTATTGGGGGAATGATAAATATGTAACAGTGTTGTCTTAAGGGGGGGGGCAATACAGTTTATAATATTAAAAATTAAAGGAATTTAGATTTAGTAATTTTGCGGAATAGTGGTGAAGTGCGTGCCAGCTGCCGCGGTTAGACGTGCACTATAGATAAATATTTTTAGTTGGAGTTAATTGGGTTTGTTTGTGAGGGGAATTGGACATTTTAGGTGGAATATTAGTGTTTATGAATAATTATAAGTGTATATAATGAGGCTTATAAAGATGAAAATTAAACTAGGATTAGATACCCTATTATTTCATTTATATTGGAGCGTAGCTTGAGTAGTAATAAGTATTTTTGAAACTTAAAAAATTTGGCGGTGTTTTAGTCCTTTCAGAGGAATCTGTTCTATAATTGATAGTACACGGTTGGATTTCTTTATCTTGTAATCAATTTGTATATCGCCGTCATAAGGATATGTTACAAGAGAATAAATTTTCTGGAGTTGAACTAAGAAGGATGTCAGGTCAAGGTGCAGTTTATGATAAAGTAGAAATGGATTACAATAATTTGAGTTATACGAAGGCTGTGTAATTAATTGGTAGTTGAAGGCGGATTTGATTGTAAATTTATTTAAGATGATATTTTGATTTAGGCTCTAAAATGTGCACATATCGCCCGTCACTCTCGTTAAATATGAGATAAGTCGTAACATAGTAGATGTACTGGAAAGTGTATCTAGAGGCAAAGTTGAGCTTATGATAAGCGTTTCATTTACGCTGAAGTGGTTCTGTTAAATTCAGAGTACTTTGAGGATTTAGAATTTATTTATAGAGTTTTTATTGAAATAGATTAGATATTGAATGATAATAGTAGGGTTGATTGAAGTATATATGGAGAAATGATAGATTATTAGTATAGTAATAGAATATTGAAATAATAGAAAGGAATTTTTTAAAAAGGATTATATTAAGTACCTTTTGTATCAGGGTTTATTAAAAAATTTCTTTTTATTAGGGGGTCTCGAAAATAGGGGAGTTAATTTAAAATGATTGGTATTGTGTCATAAATATATGAAATTTTAAGTTGGGAATGATATGTTATTCGTTCTTTTTGATATCTAGTTTTCTAAGAATTAAATTGAATTTAGATTTATTGATATACGCATTAGGTTTTATAATGGGCTAGTGATCGAATATATTGAGTGTTTTAGGGATAAGCTTGAAATATGTTTATAATATAATATTTGTTATTGGAGAGATGTTATGGGCTTTAAGGTAGTTAATAAATTTAGGATGTTAGAATTGAGGAGACAGAGGAGAAAGAATTGTGATTTATATTAGATTTAAAAGGTTATTGGAAAATATGAGTTAATAGAGACTTATAAATATAATGATAGAATTAGTAGATAAATTGTTTATAATTTTGTGATGCCTCTATATGAGATTAAGGAATTTGGCAAAAAGATTTTTCGCCTGTTTATCAAAAACATGGTTTCATGTATTGATATGAAATCGTACCTGCTCACTGAAATTGTTAAAGAGCTGCGGTATATTGACCGTGCAAAGGTAGCATAATCATTAGTCTTTTAATTGATGACTGGAATGAATGGTCTGACGAAAAAAATACTGTCTCGGTCTTAGGAAATTGAAATTTACTTTTAAGTAAAAAGGCTTAAATAATAATTAGGGACGAGAAGACCCTATAGATCTTTATTGTTAGGACTTAAGTGAGATTAATTGGATGGTTACAGAATAACTTAGTGTGTAATAATTTCATTGGGGTGATGGATAGATAAATGAACTTTATGGCTATTATACTTTGATAGGTGAGTAAAGGATCCTTTATTAAGGATTTAAGATTAAGATACCTTAGGGATAACAGCGTTATCTTGTTTGAGAGTTCTTATCGACAACAAGGATTGCGACCTCGATGTTGGATTAAGAGGACATTTTAATGTAGTAGTTAAAGTGGTTAGTCTGTTCGACTATTAAATTCTTACATGATCTGAGTTCAGACCGGCGTGAGCCAGGTTGGTTTCTATCTTGATTAAAGATATACATTTTAGTACGAAAGGACCAAATGTATGGAACATTTCTTATTTATGAATAAGTTTAATTGAACTATTTTGGCAGAAAAGTGCGATGAATTTAGAATTCATTAATGTGATGTAATTACATATAGTAATGTGATATGATGTAGTTATTAGAGTGATCGGGGGTACAGTAATAGTGATTTGTGTTTTAATTGGGGTGGCTTTTTTAACATTAATGGAGCGAAAAGTATTGGGATACATTCAAATTCGTAAAGGGCCTAATAAGGTTGGGTTTATGGGAGTAATTCAACCATTTTCTGATGCTATTAAATTATTTAGTAGGGAGCAGAGATATCCGAGGATGTCTAATTATTTAATGTATTTAATTTGTCCTGTAATTAGATTAATGATTTCTCTTTTTATTTGAATAATTTACCCAATAATTATTAATTTATTTTCTTTTGATTTGGCATTATTATTTTTTTTTTGTTGTACGAGAATAAGAGTCTATTCTATAATGTTGTCGGGATGATCTTCTAATTCTAATTATGCTTTGTTGGGAGGGCTTCGTGCGGTGGCTCAGACTATTTCTTATGAGGTAAGTTTAGCTTTAATTTTACTTAGTTTTGTAATGTTAGTAGGGGGATTTAGTTTGAGAGTTTTTATTATATATCAGAAGTATATTTGATTAATGTTTTTGTGTGTTCCTTTATTTATGTGTTGGTTTTCTTCTTGTTTAGCCGAAACTAATCGAACTCCTTTTGATTTTTCAGAGGGAGAATCTGAATTGGTGTCTGGGTTTAATGTCGAATATGGGAGTGGGGGGTTTGCTTTAATTTTTATAGCTGAATATTCTAGAATTTTATTTATGAGAATATTGTCTGTTATTGTTTTTTTGGGGGGTAACGGGGTTTCCCCTTCTTTTTTTTTAAAATTGGTATTTTTGGCTTTTGTATTTATTTGGGTTCGAGGATCTCTTCCTCGGTATCGTTATGATAAACTAATATATTTGGCTTGAAGGAGCTATTTACCTATGGCGTTAAATTATTTAATGTTTTTTGTAGGGATCTCTGTATTATTATTGTTTTAATGAGATATTTTAGGTTGTTTAAGTTAATAGAAGCTTAACCTTCTATCTTTTGTTTTCAAAACAAATGCTTTAAGCTTATTAACTAAGTTAGGGTATCTCAGATTTGAATAATTAAAGGGTTAACTAAATAATAAGTGAAATATAAGATTGTTAGAATTTGACCTGTCATGATAAAAGGGTCTTCAACTGGTCGAGCCCCGATTCAAGTTAATAAAATGATAATGGATGTGAAATTTCAAAATAAGATTTGGTTTAGGGGGTAAAATTGATTTCCCTGGAAGGCTCTTTGTGTGGTTACAGGCAAAATAAATAGGATGGCAATTGATATAACTAAGGCAATAACTCCTCCTAGTTTATTAGGGATAGATCGTAAAATTGCGTAAGCAAATAGAAAATATCATTCGGGTTGGATATGGATAGGAGTGACTAAGGGGTTAGCGGGTGTAAAGTTATCTGGGTCTCCTAGAAGGTAGGGGGAAGTTAGAGTGATTGTGATAAAAACAGGTAGAATAATTGAGTAACCTATTAAGTCTTTAAAGGAAAAGTATGGGTGAAAGGGAATTTTATCTAGATTTCTTTCTAGACCTAAGGGGTTGGAAGAACCTGTTTGATGGAGGAATAGTAAATGAACTATTACGAGGGCAGCAATAATAAATGGTATAGCGAAGTGTAGTGTAAAGAATCGAGTTAATGTAGCGTTATCGACTGCAAATCCTCCTCATATTCATTGTACTAAGTCTATTCCTAGGTAAGGAATGGCTGAAAGAAGATTGGTGATGACGGTTGCTCCTCAGAAGGATATTTGTCCTCAGGGTAGTACATATCCTAGGAAGGCTGTGGCTATGGTGAGGAAAAGTAGGAGGACTCCAATTATTCATGTATGAATTAGTTTAAATGATATATAATATATTCCACGTCCTACATGAATGTAGAGGCAGACAAAAAAAAGAGATGCGCCATTTGCATGAATAGTGCGGAGCAATCAACCGTAATTTACGTCTCGACAAATATGTCTAATTCTGTAGAATGCCAGATCGATGTTTGCGGTATAATGCATGGCAAGAAAAATTCCTGATATAATTTGAATGATTAGACAAAGACCTAAAATGGAACCAAAGTTTCATCAGGAGGAAATATTGGAGGGGGAGGGTAGATCAATTAATGAATTATTGATGATTTTAAACAAAGGATGGTTTTTACGAAAAGGTTTATTCATATGTGAATTTATGAAAGTTGTCGAAGAGGTCCTTCTTGAATTTGTGTAATATTTACTGCAATAATTAGAGTTAATAAAAGATAAATTATAATTATAATAGTAATTAATAAAAAGGGCATGTTGTATAAGTGAATAAGATTATGGGGGAGTTCTGAAGTTAAAATTGGAAAATTAGAAGTGATAGAATCTTGTTTAGAGAATGAAGTAAATATAAATAAATATTTATAATTGAAGATTAGGATAGTAGATGTTAATATTAATAATATAATGGTTGTTTTTGAAGGTAATTGAAATATTTCATTGGAGGCTAATCTGGTTATGTAAATAAATAGGATAAGTATACCTCCTAAGAAAATGAGGAAAAGAAGGTAAGAAAATCATATTGAATGGGAAAAAAATCTTATTGTTAGGCAGATGAGTATGGTTTGTGACACAATTGTTATAGTTATGGCGAGAGGGTGATTTATTAGAATGAAGTTTATATTTAAGGTTATTATTAAAATTATAAAAATATTTAATATAATTATTTCAGTGAGTAGTTTAATAAAAATACTAGTTTTGGGAATTGGTGATGGGTAAAACCTCTCTCTGAAGCTTAAAAAGGGTAAATCTTATTATTGGTTTACAAGACCAAAGTTTTTATTAAACTATTAAAGCTGTTTGTTAGTGGACTTATGGAGATGTTTTGAGTTTCGTATATATTTATGATTTTTTATTTTAGTGGGGTATTTGTTTATTGTTCTAAGCGTAAACATTTACTTTTAGTATTATTAAGATTGGAGTATTTGGTTTTGTTTACTTTTGGGCTGTTGGTTTTATATTTTAATAATGTAGATCATGGGATTTTTATTGTGATTATTTACTTAATTTTTTCTGTTTGTGAGGGAGTATTAGGATTGAGCCTTTTAGTTAATATAGTACGATGTCATGGAAATGATTATTTCCAGTCTTATATGGTTTTACGGTGTTAAAATTTATTTTTATATTATTATTTTTGAGCCCTTTATCTTTTTTAAGAAAGTTTTGTTGGTCAGTGGTTCAATTTTTGTTTTTTGTGGGCGCCTTTTTGTTTATGATTGAAATTAATTTGGGAGGTGAAATAGAATCTTTAAGATATATATTTGGATGTGATTTAATATCTTATGGGTTGATTCTTTTAAGTTTTTGAATTTGTGGGTTGATATTTTTAGCTAGAGAAAGTGTTTTGAGTAAAAATTATTACAATAATGTTTTTTTGTTATTGGTGATTTTTTTAATATTAACTTTAATTTGTACTTTTTGTAGAATAAATATAATAGTGTTTTACTTGTTCTTTGAGAGTAGTTTAATTCCAACATTATTATTGATTTTGGGGTGAGGGTATCAACCCGAGCGGATTCAGGCTGGGGTTTATTTTTTATTTTACACGTTATTAGCATCTTTACCTTTATTAATCGGATTGTTATGTTTTTACAATATGTTTAATACATTAGTTTTTTTTTTTTGTGAGGGGGTTGAATTTAATGTATTGTATTTGTATCTTTGTATAATTATTGCTTTTTTAGTGAGGATACCTATATTTATGGTGCATTTATGGTTGCCTAGGGCTCATGTGGAAGCCCCTATCTCTGGTTCTATAATTTTAGCGGGGGTGTTATTGAAGATAGGGGGATATGGGTTGATGCGTATTCTAAAAATTGTTGTTTTATGTGGATTAAAATATAATTTTTTGTGGGTAGGTGTTAGTTTAGTAGGGGGATTTTTGGTGAGATTAATTTGTTTACGGCAAATGGATATGAAGGCTTTAGTTGCTTATTCTTCTGTAGTACATATGGGGATGGTCTTGGCTGGTATTATAACTTTGAACAGATGAGGATTCTGTGGTGCGTATTTAATGATAGTGGGACACGGCCTATGTTCTTCTGGGATGTTTTGTCTTTCTAATATTGGGTATGAACGACTTGGGAGACGTAGAATGATAGTATGTAGGGGGTTAATAAGTTTAATGCCTAATTTATCATTATGATGATTTTTACTTAGATCTTCTAATATGGCGGCACCCCCTTCTTTAAATTTATTAGGGGAGATTAGATTAATTAATAGAATGATATCTTGGAGAGTAGAGGGGATGTTAGGAATTATATTAATATCTTTCTTTGGAGCGGCTTATAGCTTATATATTTATTCTTATAGTCAACATGGAAAGATATATTCGGGAGTGTATGCCTGTGTAGGGGGAGTGTGTCGTGAATATTTATTGTTGTTTTTACATTGAGTTCCTTTGAATGTATTAATTTTGAGGAATGAAGTGTTTTTCTTTTGATTATAGAATTAATTTAATTAGTCTATTTAGGATGTTGATTTGTGATGTCAAAGGTATATTTATTATATTAAATTATTTGGATGAGATATAAAAATGGGATTTGTCAAGTATCATTTTTTGTGTTGGTAGTATTATCAGTGGTAAGTTTTCTTTTTTCTTTATTACTTATGAGATTTGGGATAGTTTATTTTTTAGATTGAGAGTTAACTAGTTTAAATTCTTGTTGTGTCGTTATGACTCTTCTTGTTGATTATAAATCAATAATGTTTATAAGATTTGTCTTATATATTTCTTCTATAGTAATTTATTACAGAGATAGATATATAATGGGAGACATAAACATTAATCGCTTTATTATTTTGGTTTTAATATTTGTCTTGTCTATAGTTTTTTTGATTATAAGTCCAAATATCATTAGAATTTTGTTAGGGTGAGATGGACTAGGGTTGGTGTCTTATTGTTTGGTTATTTATTATCATAATGTGAAATCTTATAATGCTGGGATATTGACTGCGTTATCTAATCGGCTGGGGGATGTTTCTTTATTAATTGCGATTGCTTGGGCTTTGAATTTCGGAGGGTGAAATTATGTATACTATGAAGTATTTTTTGGTTATTGAGAAATGGGATTGGTGGGGTTATTGATTGTGTTGGCGGCTTTAACAAAGAGAGCTCAAATTCCTTTTTCTTCTTGATTGCCTGCAGCAATAGCTGCACCTACCCCTGTGTCGGCTTTGGTTCATTCTTCTACTTTGGTTACAGCAGGGGTGTATTTATTGATTCGTTTTGAAATTTTATTGAGTAATAGTTTACTTAGATTATTATTATATGTGGGATGTATCACAATATTTATAGCTGGATTAGGAGCTAATTTTGAGTTTGATTTGAAGAAGATTATTGCTTTGTCTACTTTGAGTCAATTGGGGCTGATAATGTCAACAATTGGATTGGGGTATGCTGATTTATCTTATTTTCATTTATTAACTCATGCTTTATTTAAAGCCTTATTGTTTTTATGTGCAGGGGTAATTATTCATGGAATAGGAAATTTGCAGGATATTCGTGGGATAGGAGGGATAGTTAATAGTATACCTTGTGTTTCTATTTGCTTTTGTGTTTCGAATTTAGCATTGTGTGGGATACCTTTTTTATCTGGATTTTATTCAAAGGATTTAATTTTGGAGGTGAGACTAATAAATGATTTGAATTTAATGATTTTTTGTCTATTTTTTTTTTCAACAGGATTAACTGTTTGTTATACTTTTCGTCTGATTTATTATATTATAAGAGGTAATATAATATTAAGTGGGATAAGAAATATAGGGGGTGAGGATGTAGGATTTTTATTTCCAATAATTATGTTGTTACTAATAGCTATTTTTGGTGGCTCAATATTGAGATGATTAATTATTTTATCACCTTATTTAATTTATGTTCCTTTTTGAATAAAATATTTGGCTTTAATTGTTAGACTATTAGGGGGGTGGATTGGGTATGAAATATCTAGTTGATATAAATATACAAATTATTCTTATAAGTATCAAAAAGTAATTGAGTTTGGGGGGTCTATGTGGTTTATACCTTTTTTATCAACTAATTATATTTCAGGAGGAATTTTGAGGAGAGGCTTAATGATATGTCAATCTTTTGATTCAGGGTGGAATGAAGAGTTAGGGAGACAGGGGGTATTTGACTTTTTAGTTAAAATGACTAAGTATAATCAAGGTTATCAGGATAATTATTTTAAAACCTACTTAATAGGGTTTTTTGTTTGGTTTTTTTTAATTGTAATCATTTATTTTATTGGGTTAAGAGGATTTTATTCAAATAGCTTATGTAATAGAGTGTAACATTGAAGTTGTTAAGGAGATTGGATAAATCTTTGAATGAGTTAGTTGAAACCAAAGATTAGAGGTGTGTTATTGTTAATAATATTAGTGAATAAGATTAATTCCAACTAAGGAAGTAAGAGGATCAAGAGGGAGCTGCTAACTCTCCTTTTTAGCGGTTTAACTCCGTTATACTTTTAAGTTTATATAGTTTAAGATAAAACAGTACATTTTCATTGTACAAATAATAAAATATATTTATAAATAAGGATAAAATATCTTTCTTTCAGGTCGAAACTGAATGCTTAATAAGCTTCTTATTCTTTAAATGTAAGAAACGTAGTGAGACAAATTGAATATCAATACTTTTTGAATGCAAATCAAATGTTATGTTTAACTATAGTCCCATTGAGCTCAGTTTAGGGCACCTTGAGATCATTCGTGATAGAGACCAAGAATAAGAAGTAAAATGAAGAATATTAGAGTATATCTTCACGATAAAGGATTCGAGGCGAGTTGGGTTATTATGGCAGGGAGAATTAAAATGATTTCAATGTCAAAAATTAAGAAGATTAGAGCAATAAGAAAAAATTGTAATGAAAAAGGGGTTCGTGCTGAGCTTTTAGGATCAAACCCACATTCAAAAGGAGAAATTTTTTCTCGATCTAAAATCGATTTTTTAGAAATTATTAAAGAAATAAAAATAAGAATTATTGAAAGGAAAAAGATTATTACTCTTATAGATAAGATGATAGATATTATCTATTTTGATAAAATTCAATCTTTTTGATTGGAAATCAAGTGTACTAAAATATACTAAATAGATTACCCTCCTCATCAGTAAATAGAGATATAGAGAAAAAGTCAAACAATATCAACAAAATGTCAATATCACGCTGCTGCCTCGAACCCAAAGTGGTGATTATCTGAAAAGTGATGAGAAATATGACGAACAAAACAAATGATAAGAAATGTCGTTCCGATAATGACATGAAGACCATGAAATCCTGTTGCTATAAAAAAAGTTGCTCCATAGACGGAATCGGCGATGGAAAAGGGAGCTTCAATATATTCATATGCTTGTAATAAAGTAAAATATACACCAAGTATGATAGTGAGGGAAAGTCCTTGGGCAGATTGTGTGTAGTTACTATTCAATAAACTGTGATGAGCTCATGTTACAGATACGCCTGAGGCAAGAAGGATAGCAGTATTTAAAAGAGGGATTTGTATGGGGTTAAAGGGGGTGATTCCGAGAGGGGGTCAGTAAGTTCCGATGTCAATAGCGGGGGCTAATCTTCTATGGAAGAAGGCTCAAAAAAACGAAATGAAGAAAAATACTTCAGAAATAATAAATAGGATTATTCCTCATCGTAATCCTAGAGAAACATTATAAGTATGTATACCTTGATAGGTTCCTTCACGGGTGATGTCTCGTCATCATTGAATTATAGTAAGTAATGTAATAAGAAAGCCTAGCATTAAAATGGATATGTTAAAATAATGAAATCAGTTAATTAATCCAGTGGCAATTGTTATTGCCCCAATTGCGCCTGTGATAGGTCAGGGACTTATGTTGACTAGATGGTAAGGGTGATTTGAATGGATTAACATTAGTTTGTTTCTCTAGAGTAAAGAGTGGTTAAAATTGCAAAGACATAAGATTGAATAATTGATACTGCTAATTCTAGTCTCAGGAGAAGAATTTGAGTAAAAATTAGGATTTGAATCATTACGGTAGAACTTATTAAATGGGGCCCTGTGTTACCTAGAAGGGTTAATAAAAGATGTCCAGCAATCATGTTAGCGGCTAATCGGACGGCTAAGGTTCCTGGTCGGATAATATTACTGATGGTTTCAATACATACTATAAAAGGTATAAGAATAGGGGGGGTTCCTTGAGGAACCATGTGAGCAAACATATGTTGAGTATGATTAATTCACCCGAATAGAATGAATCTTAACCATAGTGGTAAAGCTAAGGAGAGGGTAAATACTAAGTGTCTTGAACTTGTAAAAATATATGGGAATAGGCCTAAAAAATTGTTAAATAAGATGAAACTAAAAAGAGACACGAATAGAAAAGTTGCTCCTGGTAAGTAATTTAATAGAAGGATTTTAAATTCTTTATGGAGAGCAAACAAAATAAGAGATCAGACAGAAGAAATTCGTCTTGGGAGAGATCAAAAGGGGAGAGGGATTAATATTCTACCTAGAAGAACTCTTACTCAATTAATTGAGATTGAAAAGAGGGTTGAAGTGGGGTCAAAGGAGGAGAAGAGATTTGTTATCATTTTCAGTTGATACAGTAAGAACGTGGAAGTAAATGAGATTGATTATAGGGGAAAGAAATGTTAGTATTGTAGTAATTTATGATTACTATTAAGATAAAAGATAAGATAAATGCAATAAATAGAACTAATCATATTATGGGAGCTATTTGTGGGATTGAAAGATATTAATTTATTAATAATTCTAGTATGACATAATAGTGTTATAAGTTTAACTAATCTTTCCATCAGAAGTAGTTGTAAATTACTATTAATTGGTTTAAGAGACCATCACTTACTTTTCAGTCATCTAATGAAATGTTTTTAATTCATTTGATAAAGCTTTTTAAAGTTACTCTTTCAATTACAATGGGTATGAAACTGTGGTTTGCTCCACAAATTTCTGAACACTGACCGAATAAGACTCCTGGCCGATTAATAAGAAAGTTAATTTGGTTTAATCGACCCGGAGTTGCATCAGTTTTCACTCCCAGAGCTGGGACTGTTCATGAGTGAATTACATCAGCGGATGTAACTAAGGTACGAATTTGAGTGTTTATTGGTAAAATTGTACGATTATCAACATCTAAAAGACGAAATGAGGATAAATTTTCTTCTTCATTAGGAATTATGTAGGAATCAAATTCGATTTGGTTTTTAAAGTCTATATATTCATATTTTCAGTACCATTGATGACCAATGGTTTTTAACGAGATTAAGGGGTTTAACGTGTCATCTAAAAGATAAAGTAATCGAAGAGATGGGAGAGCAATAAAGATTAATGTGATTGCGGGGAGAATAGTTCAAATTAATTCGATGACTTGCCCGTCAAGTAGATGATGGTTGATGTGATTGTTAAAGAGTAGGGTTATTATAATATAGGCAACTATAATGGTGATTATGGTTAAGATTAGCATTGAGTGATCATGAAAGAAGATGAGTTGTTCTATTAGGGGGGATTGACTATTTTGGAAATTTAGATTTGATCATGTAGCCAATATTAACAAAAGATGCTTCTTTATATATGAAGCTTAAATTCATCGCACTTTTCTGCCATATTAATTAATTATTAATAAGAATTGGAAGTTCAGAATAGGAGTGTTCTGCAGGAGGTAAATTTTGGTATCATTCCAATGATCTAGGGAAATGTAAAGGAAATATTTTTGTTCGTTGAATTATTATACTTTCTCATATGATGAAGATTAAAAGTAAAATACCAATGAATGAAATTGTTGAACCTAAAGATGAAACTATATTTCAGGAAGTGTAAGCATCTGGGTAATCGGAATACCGTCGAGGTATTCCAGCTAATCCGAGAAAATGTTGTGGAAAGAAGGTAAGGTTAACTCCCAGGAATATAATAATAAATTGAATTTTTAATCATTTAGGGTTTATAGTTAAACCAGTTAGTAAAGGGTATCAATGAATAAAACCAGCTATAATGGCAAAAACTGCTCCTATAGAAAGGACATAATGAAAATGTGCTACTACATAGTATGTATCATGTAAAATGATGTCAATGGATGAGTTGGCTAGAATGATACCAGTTAATCCTCCAATAGTAAATAAAAATACAAACCCTAAGGATCAAAGGAGGGCTGGACTGTAAGATAATTGAGTCCCATGTAGAGTTGCTAATCAACTAAAAATTTTAATTCCGGTGGGAACTGCAATAATTATGGTTGCTGAGGTGAAATATGCTCGGGTGTCTACGTCTATACCTACTGTAAATATATGATGAGCTCACACTACAAACCCTAATAACCCAATCGCTAGTATAGCATAAATTATGCCTAATGTTCCAAAAGCTTCTTTTTTCCCTCTTTCTTGGCTGATAATATGAGAAATTATTCCAAATCCTGGAAGAATTAAAATATAGACTTCTGGGTGACCAAAGAATCAAAATAAATGTTGATAAAGAATAGGGTCCCCCCCTCCTGCTGGATCAAAGAATGATGTATTCAAATTTCGATCTGTCAATAATATTGTAATGGCCCCTGCTAGAACAGGAAGAGAGAGTAATAGAAGAAGGGCAGTGATACCTACAGCTCATACAAATAGGGGAGTTTGATCTAGTGATATTCCGGGGGCTCGTATATTAATCATTGTAGTAATAAAATTTACTGCTCCTAAAATAGAGGAGATACCGGCGAGATGCAGAGAGAAGATTGCAAGGTCAACTGATGCTCCCGCATGTGCAATATTAGAAGAGAGGGGGGGATAAACTGTTCACCCCGTACCTGCACCGTTTTCAATTATTCTTCTAGTTAATAGAAGAGTTAAGGAGGGGGGGAGTAATCAAAAACTTATATTATTTATTCGTGGAAAGGCCATGTCAGGGGCTCCTAATATGAGAGGAACTAGTCAATTTCCAAATCCCCCAATTATAATAGGTATAACTATAAAAAAAATTATTACAAAGGCATGAGCCGTTACAATAACATTGTAAATTTGGTCATCACCAATTAAGAATCCTGGCTGGCCTAATTCTGTTCGAATTAGAATTCTTAATGATGTCCCGACTATTCCGGCTCATGCTCCGAATAGAAAATATAAAGTACCAATATCTTTATGATTTGTAGAGAAGAGTCATCGCGATGACAGGATGGCTGATAATAGGCAGTAGATTGTAAATCTACTTATGGGATACCCCTCTTGTCAAGGCTTTATATTCAAGAATGATTTTAGATTGCAAGTCTAAAGGTGTAGAAATACTAAGGCTTGAAACCAATTTTCTTTTTTAGCTTTGAAGGCTATTAGTTTAAATAAATAACTTAAAGCCTTGTTAAATTAAAAAAGAAATTGGTATTAAAATCAACCCAGTTATTGAAATAGTTAGAGATGTTACAATTAGACTGTAATTAAGAAAAGTGGAGGTATGGTTTCATTTGATATTTGTCTGATTAATTAAGAAAGTTGAAATAATTAAGCGAACATAAAAGTAAAGAGTAATTAGTGTTATTACTACTAATGGTAGTCTGATAAGTAAATCATAACTTGTTAATGCTTGTAAAATAAATCATTTAGGTAAAAATCCTAGGAAGGGGGGTAAGCCTCCTAAGGAGAGAAGATTAATTACAATTAGTATTTTTGTAATGGGGGATTGATTCATTTTTAATGGGAGTTGGGTGAAATGATGGATAGAGGCATTTTTAAAGAAAAAAATTACATTAAGGGAAATAACAGAGTAAATTAAAAAATAAATTAATCATAAAATTTGTGAATGAATTAAAGCTATAATTATTCACCCAATATGATTAATAGAGGAATAAGTTATAATTTTTCGAATTGATGTTTGATTTAATCCTCCTAAAGATCCCACTGTAACGGAAAATAGCGCAATAATTACAAGAAAGACAAATCTTAAATTTAGATAGGATAAAAGAATTATAGGGGCAATTTTTTGTCAGGTTATTAGAATGTAGCAATTATTTCAAGATAACCCTTCTATAACAGGAGGGAATCAAAAATGGAAGGGGGCGGCTCCTATTTTGATTATCAGGGTAGAACTTACTAATAATTGATTTAAGATGTCATAATAAATAGTGAGAATATTAGCAAGCAGAAAAGAAAATACAATAAAAATTAGAAAAAGAGATGAGGCTAGAGCTTGAATTAAAAAATATTTTATAGATGCTTCGGAAGACAAGATGTTTTTTTTAGTTAAAATTAAAGGGATAAATCCTAGTAGGTTGATTTCAAGCCCTATTCATGTGGCTGGTCATGAATTGGCAGAAATACAAACTAATGTCCCTATTGTTGTTATTAAAAAAAATAATCACTTTGATGGGTGGAGTACGAAAATTAAAAAGAGAAGGGTTTACCTTCATACATGAAGTATGAATCCACTAGCTTTATTAGCTTATCTTTTTATATTTAGTGTATGAAGCACAGTAATTTTTGAGATTACAAGATATAGTTTAATTCTATCAATATAAAGAAAGAGAATTTTATGAAGATACTTATACTGTATATTATATACCCTATCAAGATATCCCTTTTGTCAGGCACTTCATA